AATTCATTCAATTTGAATTGGTATTTTCTCCCTCACATTAATTGTGATAATTATTGTGAAGAAACATCTAGGATAATCAGTCTTGGACAGTTTATTTGTGAAAATGTATGTATAGCCAAAAATGGACCACGCCTAAAATCGGGTCAAGTTTTGATTGTTCAACTTGACTCTATAGTAATAAGATCCGCGAAGCCTTATTTAGCTACTCCAGGAGCAACTGTTCATGGCCATTATGGAGAAATCCTTTACGAAGGAGATACATTAGTTACATTTATATATGAAAAATCGAGATCTGGCGATATAACGCAGGGTCTTCCAAAAGTGGAACAAGTGTTAGAAGTGCGTTCAATTGATTCAATATCAATGAACCTACAAAAAAGAGTTGAGGGTTGGAACGAGCATATAACAAGAATTCTTGGAATTCCTTGGGGGTTCTTGATTGGTGCTGAGCTAACTATAGTGCAAAGTCGTATATCTTTGGTTAATAAGATCCAAAAGGTTTATCGATCCCAAGGGGTACAAATCCATAATAGGCACATAGAAATTATTGTACGCCAAATAACATCAAAAGTATTAGTTTCCGAGGATGGAATGTCTAATGTTTTTTTACCTGGAGAACTGATTGGATTGTTGCGAGCGGAACGAACGGGGCGCGCTTTGGAAGAATCGATCTGTTACAGGGCCATCCTATTGGGAATAACAAGAACATCTTTGAATACTCAAAGTTTCATATCTGAGGCGAGTTTTCAAGAAACTGCTCGAGTTTTAGCAAAAGCTGCTCTCCGGGGTCGGATCGATTGGTTGAAAGGCCTAAAAGAGAACGTTGTTATAGGAGGGATGATACCCGTTGGTACCGGATTTAAAGGATTAGCGCACCGTTCAAGGCAACATAAAAATATTCCTTTAGAAATAAAAAAGAAGAATTTTTTCGCGGGCGAAATCATAGATATTTTGTTACACCACAGAGAATTATTTGATTCTTGCATTTCAAAGAATTTCCATGATACACCAGAACAATCATTTCGAGGATTTAATAATTCCTAAAAGTGGATTCATACTTTTTTAATAAAAAAAACTCTCTAGGTCATTTGGTGTTGTCCTGAAAATGAAAATAAAGAGAATAACGAATAACGAATAAAGGGTAGCCGTTTGGATCGTATATCGACAGACACGGCCAATCGCCGGTAGAAGAAAAGGTTCCATCGGAACAATTATTTAGTTCAGGGCACCTCGTCGCTTTTTTTGAAAAAAAAAAGAGGAAATGGGGGGGGGGGAAATTCCTTGGGGGTTCTTGATTGGTGCTGAGCTAACTATAGTGCAAAGTCGTATATCTTTGGTTAATAAGATCCAAAAGGTTTATCGATCCCAAGGGGTACAAATCCATAATAGGCACATAGAAATTATTGTACGCCAAATAACATCAAAAGTATTAGTTTCCGAGGATGGAATGTCTAATGTTTTTTTACCTGGAGAACTGATTGGATTGTTGCGAGCGGAACGAACGGGGCGCGCTTTGGAAGAATCGATCTGTTACAGGGCCATCCTATTGGGAATAACAAGAACATCTTTGAATACTCAAAGTTTCATATCTGAGGCGAGTTTTCAAGAAACTGCTCGAGTTTTAGCAAAAGCTGCTCTCCGGGGTCGGATCGATTGGTTGAAAGGCCTAAAAGAGAACGTTGTTATAGGAGGGATGATACCCGTTGGTACCGGATTTAAAGGATTAGCGCACCGTTCAAGGCAACATAAAAATATTCCTTTAGAAATAAAAAAGAAGAATTTTTTCGCGGGCGAAATCATAGATATTTTGTTACACCACAGAGAATTATTTGATTCTTGCATTTCAAAGAATTTCCATGATACACCAGAACAATCATTTCGAGGATTTAATAATTCCTAAAAGTGGATTCATACTTTTTTAATAAAAAAAACTCTCTAGGTCATTTGGTGTTGTCCTGAAAATGAAAATAAAGAGAATAACGAATAACGAATAAAGGGTAGCCGTTTGGATCGTATATCGACAGACACGGCCAATCGCCGGTAGAAGAAAAGGTTCCATCGGAACAATTATTTABTTCAGGGCACCTCGTCGCTTTTTTTGAAAAAAAAAAGAGGAAATGGGGGGGGGGGAAATGACAAGAAGATATTGGAATATCAATTTAGAAGAGATGATGGAAGCAGGAGTTCATTTTGGTCATGGTACTAGGAAATGGAATCCTAGGATGGCACCTTATATTTCGGCAAAGCGTAAAGGTATTCATATTACAAATCTTACAAAAACTGCTCGTTTTTTATCAGAAGCTTGTGATTTAGTTTTTGATGCAGCAAGTCGGGGAAAACAATTTCTAATTGTTGGTACCAAAAATAAAGCAGCTGATTTAGTAGCACGGGCTGCAATAAAAGCTAGGTGTCATTATGTTAATAAAAAGTGGCTCGGGGGTATGTTAACGAATTGGTCCACTACAGAAACGAGACTTCATAAGTTCAGGGACTTGAGAACGGAACAAAAGACAGGGAAACTCAATCGTCTTCCAAAAAGAGACGCCGCTATGTCGAAGAGACAATTATCTCACTTGCAAACATATCTGGGTGGGATTAAATATATGACTGGCTTGCCCGATATTGTAATTATTGTTGATCAGCAAGAAGAATATACGGCTCTTCGAGAATGTATCACTTTGGGAATTCCAACAATTTGTTTAATCGATACAAACTGTGACCCGGATCTTGCAGATATTTCCATTCCGGCAAATGATGACGCTATAGCTTCAATCCGATTAATTCTTAACAAATTAGTATTCGCAATTTGTGAGGGGCGTTCTAGCTATATACCAAATCCTTGATTAATAATAAGATAAATAAATTCTTTTTTGAACTCCATAGATTTATGGTATGGAATCGGTTACTACTCTTAAATCGCATAAAAGAGATAAAAATTACTGGGGATATTTTGTGATTAGTTAGTATCCAAAATAAAAAATTCAACTAATCAAGTGTAAAAAGAGATGGGTGAATCAAAATAATTCCCTTTCAAGTTCTATTTCTGTCAGAGGGCAATATGAATGTTCTATCATGTTCCACCAACACACTAAAAGGGTTATACGATATATCTGGTGTGGAAGTAGGCCAACATTTCTATTGGCAAATAGGAGGTTTTCAAGTCCACGGCCAAGTACTTATAACTTCTTGGGTTGTTATTGCTATCTTATTAGGTTCAGCTAGTATAGCTGTTCGTAATCCACAAACCATTCCAAATGACGGTCAGAATTTCTTCGAATATGTCCTTGAATTCATTCGAGATGTTAGCAAAACCCAGATTGGAGAAGAATATGGTGCGTGGGTTCCTTTTATTGGAACTATGTTTCTATTTATTTTTGTTTCTAATTGGTCCGGGGCCCTTTTGCCATGGAAAATCATACAGTTACCTCATGGGGAATTAGCTGCACCCACGAATGATATAAATACTACCGTTGCTTTAGCTTTACTCACGTCAGTAGCCTATTTCTATGCAGGTCTTAGCAAAAAAGGATTAAGTTATTTTAGTAAATACATACAACCAACTCCCATCCTTTTACCCATTAACATCTTAGAAGATTTCACAAAACCTTTATCACTTAGTTTTCGACTTTTCGGAAATATATTAGCCGATGAATTAGTAGTTGTTGTTCTTGTTTCTTTAGTACCTTTAGTGGTTCCTATACCTGTCATGTTCCTTGGCTTATTTACGAGTGGTATTCAAGCTCTTATTTTTGCAACCTTAGCCGCGGCTTATATCGGCGAATCCATGGAGGGTCATCATTGACGAGTTTTCGAAATAGTCAGTCGTTTTTAGCTTAGGCCAAGATAATCTATGCGTGACTCAAGATAATCAACTTAGGGAATATAAAAATACGGTATGATAAGATCTCCAGTAATAGAAAAAAAGATTACGCTATTTAGGGAATTGTAAAAAAAAAGGAAAGAGATAAAGATCTTTTTTCTAAAATTATTGGATTGTTTGGCCCATTTAATTTATATAATACCTACCTCTAATCAAGATTTTCTATTACTATTTTCTTTTGTTCAATTGAACAAAAGAAAATAGTAATAGAAAATCGGAATAAATAATATTAAATAAAAAAATAGAAATAAAAACTGGATTGAACCTTTTAATCACTAAAATACTGATATTTCTATGCAAAAATTTGGCCTAACAAATTCATATATGTCGATTGTATACATGTGTGATAATGATAAATAAACAGAAAAGAAGAAGTGAAAAAACGAAATTCATAAACAATCAATTGGTTAGTAAAGGCGGGTCAAAACTGGGTATATGGAATCTAATGGCTCGAATCCAACTTTTGGATGTTTGAAAAATGATTTGATTCTAGAATCCGATTGAATCTAAGATACGAATAGGTGGTTTCCGTTATGGAAGAAAGACATGTATATGTGATATTAGATATTGACTAGTTATCTATGAACTAAAGATATATCTAATCCGCCCTACTACTACTATGAATTTAGATGGGGATTGAAATTTAATATAAACTAGAAGTCTTTTACTTTGGTCTGGAACTCTGAATTGAATGAATAGACTAAACGGATGAAATTAATAAAAAGAACGAGGAATTCAACTAATGGTTCAGAGCAAAGAAATGGAAGAATAAAAAAAAGTCGTATGGATTAATCCCGTCGATAGAAACTAAAAAGGAGCTATACTATATAAGTAGTCCTGACGATTCAATAATATTAGTCCATTACTGCAATTGAAAGTTGTTAGTTATTTCATCTGGATGAATCTTAGTGATGGAATAATTAAATCATAATTACTTGGATGATTGTATCATTAACCATTTTTTTTCTTTTTGTGTGAGGAACTTATCATGAATCCACTGATTTCTGCCGCTTCCGTTATTGCTGCTGGATTAGCTGTCGGACTTGCTTCTATTGGACCTGGAGTTGGTCAAGGTACTGCCGCGGGCCAGGCTGTAGAAGGTATCGCAAGACAACCCGAG